TACTTAATAATACTTAAAAATAGAGTTAATAATCGAGATTCCTTGCCGATACTATAATAAAAAAGAAATCTATTCAATGAATAGCAGCATAAGATCCATTGAGTTCTCTTCGCACTCCTTTGTGAAAGAGTAGAATGAGAAAGCTAATGAATCTTAAACCCATTGATAAAAAGAAAAAAAGAGGATAAATACTATAGTTAGTGAATAAAAGAGGGTTTGGGGATAGAGGGACTTGAACCCTCACAACTTATAAAGTCGACGGATTTTCCTTTTACTAGAAATTTCATTGTTGTCAGTATTGACATGTAGAATGGGACTCTCTCTTTATCCTCGTCCGATTAATCCACTTTTTAAAAGATCTCGAAAACTATGAATTGAAGGATTTGATTACTCAATATTTGATTGGAATGGGTTCACAATAATTCTAAAAAAATTCAGAATTTTCTATTTCATAATCATTCCTAATTTCATTCTAAAAAAGAATAAAGAACCTATATTATGATATGGGTTCCGTGATTAATCGTTTGCTATGTCAGTATCTATACGTGTGTATTAGATGTATAAAGCCCTTACTTTCTCTAAATTTAGAGAGAGTTCCACTACCAACACAACGTAATCAACTCGATTCGTTAGAACAGCTTCCATTGAGTCTCTGCACCTATCCTTTTCCTTTGGATTCTAGTTCGAGAACCACTTGTTTTCTCAAAACACGGATTTGGCTCAGGATTGCCCTTTTTTAATTCCAGGGTTTCTCTGAATTTGGAAGTTACCACTTAGCAGGTTTCCATACCAAGGCTCAATACAATCAAGTCCGTAGCGTCTACCGATTTCGCCATATCCCCATTTTCCTTTTCTTTGATTGAGACCTGGATTCCTTGTGTAATTTCATCCATCTCTTAGTTTTTTTTGGAATCGTTGAATTAATTACTCGACGTAGTCTAGCAGTTCGTCTCTATTTGACAGACCCTGCTTATTGCAATTCAGAATTGAATTGATTCTATCGTTGATGTATTTGCAATTCAATCCGAATCAATATATCCCAAAGTTTTTCTCTCCCCCACCCCCCCCCCGCCTTTCTTTTTTAGAGTATTCAAAATCATACTATAACGCTTGATATTCATTCTTTTTTTTTTTTCTAATCAGAATTAGCAATTTCATTTGCTATGATTCTATGTTCTCCTTAGTGAAATATTAATCATTAAATTATTAAGAAATAACAAAAAAAACAAAATATCTCAAAAAATGTCTATAATGATCGAATGAAAATGCCAAGAAATTCGCATTTTCTCTTTATTATATCTTTCATCATATATATTATTCTTTTCTATGTATTAGATTACTCATCCGAGCCATATCAAATTGAAAATATCTGAAATCAAATTCAATATAGAAATTGGAATAGATTCTATTCTATTAGAAAAATCAATTTGCGAATTAGAGAAATAAAAAGAAAGTTCAAAAATTTCTATAATCCTATTTAAGGATATCCTCCAGTTAAGCATATCAAGTTAACTTTATCTTTATGAAGTTCTAGTATTTTTTTCTAAGTAGAACTTCCAATTTCGAACTAGTTAATAGCTAAGATTAATAATTAAGATCTGACATTTTACGGATTTCCTATACTATACATATTTCTATTTGTTACACTATTTCTGTTATGTAAGCCCACTTAGCTCAGAGGTTAGAGCATCGCATTTGTAATGCGAGGGTCATCGGTTCAAATCCGATAGTCGGCTTTTTTCTATATCGATGTTCCATGAACAAGAATCTCTCTTTTTCTCTTTTTCTCCGAATTAAATGGAGAATCCAGGATCTATTATGTGGTTCTACCTTACAATTTTGCTAGATACAAAACAATAAAATAAATAATATATATACAAAAAATCCAGATGTTGATGAAATTCCATTTTTTGTGGTACTTTAGTAGATTTTACTCTGTTTATCCTTTAGTTTAATTCAGTTTTAATTTTGATGTATTCTGTAATGTAAATACAATGAAATTAATTGTGTAAAATGAAATTTCAATAAAATAAACAAGGAGTCTTCATGTCCCGTTATCGAGGACCTCGTTTAAAAAAAATACGCCGTCTGGGAGCTTTACCAGGACTCACTAGAAAAACACCTAAATCCGGAAGTAATCTGAAAAAGAAATTCCATTCTGGGAAAAAAGAGCAATATCGTATTCGTCTTCAAGAAAAACAGAAATTGCGTTTTCATTATGGTCTGACAGAACGACAATTACTTAGATATGTACATATCGCTGGAAAAGCAAAAAGGTCAACAGGTCAGGTTTTACTACAATTACTTGAAATGCGTTTGGATAATATCCTTTTTCGATTGGGTATGGCTTCAACCATTCCTGGGGCCCGGCAATTAGTTAACCATAGACATATTTTAGTTAATGGTCGTATAGTCGATATACCAAGTTTTCGTTGCAAACCCCGAGATATTATTACTACGAAGGATAACCAAAGATCAAAACGTCTGATTCAAAATTCTATTGCTTCATCCGACCCGGGGAAATTGCCAAAGCATTTGACGATTGACACATTGCAATATAAAGGACTAGTTAAAAAAATCCTAGATAGGAAGTGGGTCGGTCTCAAAATAAATGAGTTGTTAGTTGTAGAATATTACTCTCGTCAGACTTGAACTTAACGAAAAAAGGAAAAGTTCATAGAATTTTCTTCCCCTTCCCCTTTCCCCGAACTAAATCGACCTAAGGCCCTTAATTCGTATTTTCCCATTCAACTAGCATAAATGGATTAACCCTAGGATCCTTTTTTCTTTTTTGTTCTTTCCTCTATGTGTATTTTACATACCACAGTAATTTACTATAAAAAATTTCTATTAAATAAAGGTATTATTGCTGGAATAAATTGTTATTTGATTTGATACATTGTGATCGTTAACGTTGATCAATTAAGAGAAACGGAAAGAGAGGGATTCGAACCCTCGGTAAACAAAAGTCTACATAGCAGTTCCAATGCTACGCCTTGAACCGCTCGGCCATCTCTCCTACATAATCTTATTATGGAAAATAAACTAAGTGAATAGCGAGTTTTCCTATTCCTGCAGTACAGGTACAACCACAACGGCTCGGGGGTTCCATGGTTCTATTGGAAAAATTCCTTTTCATCTAAGTGGAAGGATCCAGGATTTTTTTACTAGGAATTCCGCTCCCTCGAAAAGTTTTAGTTTGGGTTTTCCCCAAACCAAAGAAAAAGAGAATGGAAGAATTCTTCTTATTCCATAATAAAATAGAGGAACCCTAGAATTCTGTTTGCATAAGGTACGCTACGCCATACAATCGAAATCTAAAAAAGGGTATGAGACAATTAATGACTTTGAAAACGCGAAATAGCTGATGAGAGAAGTTATTGTTGAGAAATAGAAAAGTGGAATGAAATCCAATCTTAGTCAAATATTTCATATCTCTTCTTGTCCAAACAGAAGGAAAAGGAGACAATTTGAGCTGAGCGGAAAATCCATACCTCTCTTATCCATTTAGAGCATATGGATCGATCGATTTATAAGAATCGAATGTGTTTGTTTTTATGTTATTTTGTGAAGAAATGAAAACAATTCTATATAGAATGGGTTGGGAATTATGCCTAGATCCCGTATAAATGGAAATTTCATTGATAAGACCTCTTCAATTGTAGCCAATATTTTATTGCGAATAATTCCGACAACCTCAGGGGAAAAAAGGGCATTTACTTATTATAGAGATGGTGCGATTTGACTCTTTTTTTTTTTTTTTTTTTTTTAGCCCTACCTACACCTCAGTCTTACGAGAAAGAGAGGGGGTTCGCATAGAGAGAACAAAATTAGTAAAGGAAACCCACGCTTGGGGAAGGTGAGGTGAACTAACAATTCCTTCTGTCGTGTATCCTCGATTGATGCGGCCTCAGATGCTTCAATTGTAGATTTGAGTATTGAGCGAAAGGTTACACCTACAGGATAGGTTCTGTATTACAGGCCAATCCTACTCTACTAGTACCATACCAATAGGCAGCATAGGGGAGAAAAGCACTACACCTAGAAATAGGAATCAACAAGAGAAAAACTTTGTTAGAAATTAGCCCTTTCCTGATCGGTATCAGGGCTGGGAAGAATGGTTGGGATAACAAACAACCATCAGGTTTGTACTTTGGATACCCCTATAACCATCAAAGATCGTTGAAGTGGCTAATTCCTCTAAATAGGAGGCGTTGAGAACAAAGAAATTCTTGGAGCTATCGTTTTCCTCTAGCATTAATAGAATTCATTGGTGTTAAGAAAAACCTCTTGCGGGAAGGTTGGCTAGAGATTTCTTGGAAAAATACCAGCCCCTTTCGGTTCATAATAAGATGGGACTAATTCTATTTTTATTCTATAGATTATTTCGCTTAGTACTATGTACAGAAGGGAGGAGCCGTATGAGATGAAAACCTCATGTACGGTTTTGGAACGGAGATTTTTTGAATAGAATGAACGACCGTAACGGATGTTGGCTCAATCCGAAGGAAATTATGCGGAAGCTTTGCAGAATTATTATGAAGCTACGCGACTAGAAATTGATCCCTATGATCGAAGTTATATACTCTATAATATAGGCCTTATACACACAAGCAATGGAGAGCATACAAAGGCTTTGGAATATTATTTCCGGGCACTAGAACGAAACCCCTTCTTACCGCAAGCTTTTAATAATATGGCCGTGATCTGTCATTACGTGCGACTATCTCCACTATAGAAAGAAGAAAAAAAAAAAGAAAGGATCAAATTTTCTAGTAAATACTAGAAAAAGGGCTTTCTACATAGGGATCGTCAAAACAACGATTTTGCCCTATCAGCTGTAGGAAGGAAGGACACTTCACGAGAATCAAAATAGGAAGAAAGTATGGCCTATACTACTACTCTATGGATAAAGTTCCCAAATTGATAGAGAAAGCACCGTAAAGATCCATTAGTGAGCGACTGGGTCGATACAACTAAAAAAAACTGCTTACTTATCC